AATCTGTATTGATAGTTACATTGTAAGTGGTAGTGACAATTCCAGTAACAATTACATTTCTAGTTCCATTTGTGGTAAAAGTGGAAATAGTAGTCAAAACGAGGATACCAGAACGGGTGATGAAACTATACCAGAAAGTTATACTAATCTGGGCGTAACTCAACAATACCGGCATTTGTGGGTTCAATGCGAAAATTGTTATGGATTAAATTATAAGAAATTTTTTAAATCAAAAATGCATCTTTGTGAACAATGTGGATATCATTTGAAAATGAGTAGTTCAGATAGAATCGAACTTTTGATCGATCCGGGCACTTGGGAGCCTATGGATGAAGACATGGTCTCTCTGGATCCCATTGAATTTCATTCGGAGGAGGAGCCTTATAAAATAAAAATCGTATCGATTCTTATCAAAGAAAGACAGGATTAACCGAGGCTGTTCAAACAGGCAGAGGGCAACTAAACGGTATTACCGTAGCAATTGGGGTTATGGATTTTCAGTTTATGGGGGGTAGTATGGGATCCGTAGTCGGGGAGAAAATTACCCGTTTGATTGAATACGCTACTAAAGAATTTCTACCTCTTATTATAGTGTGTGCTTCCGGAGGGGCGCGCATGCAAGAAGGAAGTTTGAGCTTGATGCAAATGGCTAAAATATCTTCTGCTTTATATGATTATCAATCAAATAAAAAGTTATTCTATGTACCAATTCTTACATCTCCTACTACCGGTGGGGTGACAGCTAGTTTTGGTATGTTGGGGGATATCATTATTGCCGAACCCAATGCCTACATTGCCTTTGCGGGTAAAAGAGTAATTGAACAAACATTGAATAAAACAGTACCCGAGGGTTCACAAGCGGCTGAGTATTTATTCCATAAGGGCTTATTCGATCTAATCGTACCACGTAATCCTTTAAAAAGTGTTCTGAGTGAGTTATTTCAACTCCACACTTTCTTTCCTTTGAATCAAAATTAGAACATTAAGTTCAATTATTTTGAGCAAACAAGCAATTAGTTTTTTGGAATCCAAGTAAAAATTAGACGAATGGAGTTTTCTTTGTTGACATAAGATCTAATTATATAAAGAATCAAAAGTCACAGAAAATCCGCCCCTTTTTCTATATTCCTGATTATTGATCAAGAAGCCTCTATTAACAAGATATAACAAGATAAAAGATCAAATTCTTATTTTCGTGAAATTAGGCAAATCAAAAAATTCTACTCTTCTCGTCATATATAATGAAAATCCATAAAATATAGAATTTTTTATTTTTCTATATCTTACGATAATCCTATTTTTACTAAGAATCCCTGCTGGATGGGATTCTAACAAACCCTTCAATATATTATATTCAAATTCAATATAAATAGAATTGAACGAATTAGAAATAAAATCTAATTAATTTTTAAGAAACTTTTTGCTTAGTATTAGTAAATGAAATTCGAAGACAAGAGCAAAAAATGAAGAAAATAATATCTCATCCATATCCTTTCAAATCTTTCATGTAGAAAGATGAAAAACTACATTATATACTCACTTAGATAGATACTTAGATTTATACTTAATAGATATTAAGTAATAATAATAATTCCAATTTCGAATTATCAAATTATAATAAGATATCTTTATATATAATAAGATATCTTTATATTATAAATATAAAATATAAATAATAATAACAGGTACAAATAGTAAATCGAGGTACCCATTCTATGACAACTCTTAACTTTCCCTCTGTTTTGGTGCCTTTAGTAGGCCTAGTATTTCCGGCAATCGCAATGGCTTCTTTATTTCTTCATGTTCAAAAAAACAAGATTGTTTAGAGCCGATGGCATAAAATCTCATCTATTTTTTTTTTCAAAACTGACGCTTGTATCATAACACAGATATCCATTTAGCAAAATATGCTATAAGCGGCTTCGGCCGAAAAACTCTTATGTCTCCAGAAAATGCTATGCTATAGGGGTCAATGGATTCTAGCTATTTTCAAATAGACCCGAATCGACGGATAGCTGAACTGTAAAGTTCGTCTATCTATATCTATTTGTCTATGTTTAGTGAGATCATACGAAGGGTATATTATTAGTTTAGATCTAACGAATTTAATGAATTACTCCTAAAGGATCACATCAAACTAGTGCTAGTTGATGCGAGTTACTTCGGAAACAAAAGGACTAAAGTCAAATTCATTTGGGATATTCTCTCAATTCCAAAAAAATCAACTGGATCAAGTATGAGTTGTCGATCAGAACATATATGGATAGAACCTATAACGGGGGCTCGAAAAATAAGTAATTTCTGCTGGGCTGTTATCCTTTTTTTAGGTTCATTAGGATTCTTGTTGGTTGGAACCTCGAGTTATCTTGGTAGAAATTTGATATCTTTATTTCCGTCTCAGGAAATAGTTTTTTTTCCACAAGGAATTGTGATGTCTTTCTATGGGATTGCGGGTCTTTTTATTAGCTCCTATTTGTGGTGCACAATTTCGTGGAATGTAGGTAGTGGTTATGATCGATTTGATAGAAAAGAGGGAATAGTGTGTATCTTTCGTTGGGGATTTCCTGGAAAAAATCGTCGGGTCTTCCTCCGATTTCTTATAAAAGATATTCAGTCTGTCAGAATAGAAGTTAAAGAAGGTATTTATGCTCGTCGTGTCCTTTATATGGATATCAGAGGCCAGGGAGCCATTCCATTGACTCGTACTGATGAGAATTTTACTCCACGGGAAATGGAACAAAAAGCTGCTGAATTGGCCTATTTCTTGCGTGTACCGATTGAAGTATTTTAAGAAATGAGCCGAGAAATGAATGCTTTCTCAGCAGGAGGGCAAAAATGCAAGAATTCTCTTTTTCCATAACATAGGTTTCTTCAGAACATTAAGTCGAGTCAAAGCAGACATATATGGAATAAGTATCCAAAAAACTATTTTGTGGATCTTCTATATGTATCGAAATATACACAACTCAATTCAAAAAAAAAATAAGAAACAAATCGAAATATCTCATAATCAACCATTTAGAAATAAGGAAATTCCCCCCTTTTTTATTTGTTTGAATTGAGACTTTAGAGATCATATCTTGTAATTTTTTCAAAGCTTCTTTATTATACTTTTTGTGCTCCTTAATGACCAAAAAATTGAATCTCTTATAACGATAACTAGCCCATTTCTGTCGTTTTTTGCCACTCATTTTTCACAATATTCTTCATAAATTTCCCTCAATTATTCTATCCCTGACTACTCATAGTAAGTTCAATTTTTTTTTCGAAATATTAGAGATTTTTATATAATGATAGAAAAGGAGTTCTTTCGTCTCAAAATCTGAATAATATTCATATTCAGTATTTCAATTTTTCCGGGCATTCATCGAAAGGAGATATGTGCTTCGAATTTGATCAATTGAGATATAGGGAAACAATATTTTTTGATTATTTATCGATTCCTATTTTTCGTCTATTTCTGTATTTTTTTCTAGATTCATAGGTTCGATAACTTGTAATAGAACTGATGCGTGAGAGAAATATTAGAGTACATAGAGTCGACGAATGAGATGGGTTCATTAACAATTCAGAGATGAAAAAATGGAAAAAAAGAAAGCATTCACCCCTCTTTTATATCTTGCATCTATAGTATTTTTGCCCTGGTGGATTTCTCTCTCATTTCAAAAAAGTATGGAATCCTGGGTTACTAATTGGTGGAATACTAGGCAATCCGAACTTTTTTTGAATGATATTGAAGAAAAGAGTATTCTAGAAAAATTCATAGAATTAGAGGAACTCCTCTTCTTAGAGGAAATGATTAAGGAATACTCGGAGACACATCTACAAAACCTTCGTATAGGAATTCACAAAGAAACAATCCAATTAATCAAGATACACAACGAGGGTCGTATTCATACGATTTTGCACTTCTCGACAAATATAATCTGTTTCATTATTCTAAGTGGTTATTCTCTTTTAGGTAATAAAGAACTTGTTATTCTTAACTCTTGGGCTCAGGAATTCCTATATAACTTAAGTGACACAATAAAAGCTTTTTCTCTTCTTTTATTAACTGATTTATGTATCGGATTTCATTCGCCCCATGGTTGGGAACTGATGATTGGCTTTGTCTACAAGGATTTTGGATTTGTTCATAATGAGCAAATTATATCTGGCCTTGTTTCCACTTTTCCAGTCATTCTAGATACAATTTTCAAATATTGGATTTTCCGTTATTTAAATCGCGTATCTCCATCACTTGTAGTGATTTATCATTCAATGAATGACTGAAAAATTATCTACCTAATCCAATTAGATTAGAATGTTTCTTACTTTGCAGTTGTACATAAGCAAAGCATGGAAAATCGTACTTACTCTTTATCTTTCTACCCATCCCGGAGATTCATCCTATATATTAATCCAGTCAAATTATTCCAGTAAATAACAGAATCGTGGATAGGAAACTCCATTAGTGACCTACCCCAATTTATTGTAGAAATTTTCGGGATCAATGGTTGGACCATGCAAACTAGAAATAATTTTTCTTGGATAAAGGAACAGATTACTCGATCTATTTCCGTATCGCTCATGATATATATCATAACTTGTGCATCCATTTCAAATGCATATCCCATTTTTGCACAGAAGGGCTATGAAAATCCGCGAGAAGCGACTGGACGTATTGTATGCGCCAATTGCCATTTAGCTAATAAACCAGTGGATATTGAGGTTCCGCAAACGGTACTTCCCGATACTGTATTTGAAGCAGTTGTTAGAATTCCTTATGATATGCAACTGAAACAAGTTCTTGCTAATGGTAAAAAAGGGGCTTTAAATGTGGGGGCTGTTCTTATTTTACCAGAGGGTTTTGAATTAGCCCCTCCCGATCGTATTTCCCCCGAGATAAAAGAAAAGATGGGGAATCTTTCTTTTCAGAGCTATCGCCCCAATCAAAAAAATATTCTTGTCATAGGCCCTGTTCCTGGTCAGAAATATAGTGAAATCACGTTTCCTATTCT